TTTAGCCAATGATCCAATCAGAGGAATAATTGGGACTAGAGTCTCGAATTTCTTAATAGCAGTATCCATTCGAAAAGAATTCCCTAACATTTGACTCCTTACCACCAAAGAGTTTAGTCGTACGCTTGAGAGATAGCCCATAAAATAGAAAGAATGGTTGTATAATTGCTTTATATGGATCCCGTCCGATTGAGACCACAAGTCAAAATGACATTGCCAGAGGTTGATAAGGTGATATTTCCATTTCTTCATCAGAAGATGAGTCCCCCTTGAAGCCAAAATCCATTTTCCTCGATATCTGGCATAATGCATGAAAGGGTCTTTGAACAACCATCTATTTTTCCGAAAATCGTTACAAAACACTACTACAAGATGTTCTATTTTTGCATAGAAATGTGTTCGCTCAAGAAAGGATCCAAAGGATGTTGGTCGTAAATGAAAAGATTGTTTACAGAGAAAAATGAATATAGATTCACATTCATATACATGAGAATTATATAGGAACAAGAAGAATCTTTGATTCTCCTTTGAAAAAAAAGAAATGGGTTTTGGGGGAGTAATAAGACTATTTGAATTCCAATACTCGTAGAGAGAGAATCGCAATAAATGCAACGAAGGAGTATCTTGTATCCAAGAGTGAAGGATTTGAACCAAGATTTCCAGATGGATGGGGTGGGGTATTAGTATATCTGACACATGATTTAAACGTGAGAATTTGTCCTCGAAAAAGGGAAATATTGAATGAATAGACCGTAAACGTAAATTGTGAGATTTGACTATTCGTTTTTCTTTTAGGGAATATAACAATCGCAGCGAGAATTGAATTTCCGCAATGGCTGCAAAACCCTCCGATATCATTTGAGAATGAAAATGATTGTTGTGCCTAACGAATCTATTTTGGTTAGAATCATTAACCGAAATAATCAAATGATTCTGTTGGTGCATTCGAGTAATTAAACGTTTCACAATTAGTGAACTGGATTTATTGTCATGACCTAAATTTTCCATGGATTCATAAAGACTCGATCCATTTAAAGCACGATCATGAGCAAGTGCGTAGATATATTCCTGAAATAGAAACGGATATAGGAAGGATTGTTGCCGAAATCCATCTACTTTGAAATATCCTTGTAATTCCTCCATTTGAAATTACACTTGAACAAAATGGGGGATTCCTTAAGTTATCAAATAATACATAGTGCGATACGGTCAGAACAGGGTATATAGTAAGAAAAGAATAGACACCCCGGAGTCAGGAAGGACAATCAACGCATCCTATTTCCATTCAATTTGTTTGTATTCGTTATAATTACAAGAGATGGCTAGAAATACTTTATTTTTGCAACCCGATCACTCTTTTGACTTTGGAATAATTGATTTTTATCAGTATACCGTTTCTTCTACACATTCGTCTCCAATGCATAATACATAATAGAGAATATTTAGGATTCATGAAAAAAAAAAGGAATTGATGGTCCACTCACAAGAGAACCCTTTCCCACATCGGGCACTAATATGTTTTTAACGTCTAATTAGATTGGGTAATTGTTCAAATTAAGAACAAACAGAAGCTCGTCGCTTTTGGTTTCCCTACAATTAGAGCCTTTTGGCTCTATCCATTTATTCACTTGATCGAACTTGAATCGATTTGATCCCTTTCCAAGAAAAGAATCAAAACAAGATAGATTTTGTACCAATCCGTTAAGGATAAAGTATTCTAAAAGTTCTCCATTGAGACGACATGCTGTTTTTTCCATTCATTCCCTTTCAGGATCAGTCGTGGTCTTACAAACTATACCAACGGTATAGACGAATTCGTTGCTTCATCAAAATGTGTAAAAGATCATAGCCGCACTTAAAAGCCGAGTACTCTACCATTGAGTTAGCAACCCATATAAATATGGTGTGTAGATACGATCGAAATAAAAAAATGAAAAAATAAATAAAGAGATTTGATTGCCCGACCCCGTCAAAACATTGAACTAGCAACAAATCAAAAAGAAAGATTTGATGATCAATTGTAAACATAAAAATGATCAGAGCTCGGATTCAAATACAAAAGATTTGGGGATAAATGAAATATAGAGAAAATCTAAATAGATGTAAAATTGGATAGACCCCCATACTCTATTTTTTTTTAGTTATATTAACTAAGATACTTCTTGTGTCACAGAGAATTTGACGAACCCAGCATTTGAGTGAAATAAACAAACTTATGAAATGTGGATAAATAGATCTATTTATCCACGATCGAATTATATTTGTTCGATACACCATTGTCAATATGAATTGAATGTTGAGAAAACAAATTCAATAACAATAAATAAAATAAGGACTTGTGTTGGAGTGGCACTACATATACATAGATAAGAAATGAAGTATGAATGGGGGAATAAATAAGGAATTAAGGTAAGAAAAAATCTCAGGTTTATTCACTAGAGGTACAATAAGCAAAATGGACCCCTTGTTTGTTGGTGGAATTCCACCGCCAACGAAAACCATCCGATTGATGGTAATCCCATAATTTCCCAGTTATTTCATCTATTCACTCAATCATTTTGATATCTGTCTCAAACGAATAGAACAAAAAAAAAGGAATGGTAGAGAAACAATTAGACAAAACGAGATATGGTCCCCTTTTTTTATTTCATTAATTTCATTTCATTTGATTAATTCGAAGTTCCTTAAATACCTCCGCTCTCCTTGAAATATCATGAACAGTTCCTGTAGGTTGAGCGCCCTTTTCAAGGAAATATAGAATAGCGGGAACATTTGAATAAGTTTGGTTCTTTATCGGATCATAAAAACCCACTTTACGAAGATCTCTTCCCTCCCTTCGGGAGCGAACATCAATTGCAACGATTCGATAGATGACTCATTGGGATAGACATAAACGAACACCCCCCCTAGAAACGTATAAGAGATTTTCTCCTCGTACGGCTCGAAAAAGAATGATTCGAATTTATATATTATAGTGGCAAATGGGTCCACAAAATCATCAATTAGACTGTGATTTGAGTCGTTTTTTTTTGTTCTTCCTTCCTGAAAAAAAAAAGAAATTTCATTCGTACTCATAACTCAAGTTGGGTAATTCTAAAGGAGTTCAAAGGGAAATCCTTAGACATTTATTGAGTCGTCTCTAACCTCTTTTGTTCGTCTCGCCCAGAATCGATCGTTTTCTTCCCCATTCTGATCTAGTTGTTGAGACACAATTGAAAATGCTGTTTCCTTGTTCCGGTATCCTTTATTTTATCTTTGCTTTGAATCGTTGGGTTTAGACATTACTTCGGTGATCTTTAATTCCCTCAAAACGGCAGCAACATACCTTTTGTTATTTCGTTCTATAGAAACGATCGATCCCTTTGTGATACGCTTTAGATCGAAATAGTTTTACCAATTACGACAAATTCATTTGACTTTTTTTTACTTGTTCGAACTTGATCCTTTCAATTTCTATACCGAAGATATACTTACGAAGTTGTTCCAACTTATTGATTGGCATTAACCCTAGATCCTTCCCTCTGCTAAATGAATCAATTCTTTATGCTCGAGCTCCATCATGTACTATAATATTTATTTTAGTACAACCCCAAAATTGGGTCCTAGTGGAATAGAACAAACTATGTCGAGTCGGAAGCATCTTCATTGATATATAAAATGGTGGGTGCAAGAAATCCACGGCCGATAATGTCCTTCAAGTCGCACGTTGCTTTCTACCACATCGTTTCAAACGAAGTTTTACCATAACATCCTTCCTTCTAATTTTTGACCGGTATGGGATTGATTCAATATGGAATCATGAATAGTCATTGGCTCAATCGGTATATGGTATATATTTAAGCGGTCCATACTATTAAACAGAAGATTCTTAAAAAGAACAATCTTTGTTCTGATAGAATTGGTCTGGGACGGAAGGATTCGAACCTCCGAGTAACGGGACCAAAACCCGTTGCCTTACCGCTTGGCCACGCCCCATTTCTATTTTTATTCGACACCGATAAAGACTAATATTGGTATTGGTTGTTCGTCAATTCTAGCCCCAATATCTATGAAATAGGTTGTTGCTAGGATTCTACACATGTAGATGTAGAATCAAAATGAATTCATTGATCATTACATATAATTCAATTAAGATATTGTATGTAAGGTATGATTCCTTTTATTCTCATTTGAGAGTTGAAGGATTTTTGATTGAGGGAATTCAAAGAAAAAGAAAGATTTTGCGGCCTACCTTCCCTTCTTTTTTCATTTTCCCCTTATATCAATAACCCAACAATAATGAAATTATCTCCAAGAACAAAATGCTTGTTATGCTTAATATCTTTAGTTTGATCTGTCTTAATTCTACCCTTCATTCGAGTAGCTTTTTCTTCGCCAAATTGCCCGAAGCTTATGCTTTTTTCAATCCAATCGTAGATGTTATGCCAGTCATACCTGTGTTCTTTTTTCTCTTAGCCCTTGTTTGGCAAGCTGCTGTAAGTTTTCGATGAGATCTTTAATACTGTCTTAGAAACATTCATAACTTATTCGATAAAAAAATTCAATTCTTAAGAATTGATAAGATCAGATAATGAACCCTCGACTCAAACATGGAAATTCTTTTTGATAGCCGCGATGAATCGGAATCACCTCATTTCTTTCATTCTGACCTTGTGGGGGTCAAAGACCCTATGGATGGTCCCTACAATACCTAATTGTAGGTATGAGAGATAATTTTGTTAACGAAAGAATCAGAATCTTATTAAAAAATCATTCCTGCAAATTCCTTTGTTTTCTAGAAACCGCTCCATTTCTTGGTGTCAAGACGGAATATGTGGTACAAGGAGAATTTATTCCCCTATTTCCCCCAAAAATGATCTTGGAGATTTTGTAATGCTTACTCTCAAACTCTTCGTTTACACAGTAGTGATATTCTTTGTTTCTCTTTTCATCTTCGGATTCCTATCTAATGATCCAGGACGTAATCCTGGACGTGATGAATAAAAAAATCAGAGGTTTTTCCTTGCTTGATTTCTTAATTTTCTAGGATTTTCTTTCTCCATTCCATACATTTAACTATGAGAAAAAGGGTTCGAGATTTTTTCGAATTCGAAAGCGAAATATCAAGTGATCAGAAGGAACGGAGAGAGGGGGATTCGAACCCCCGGTACGAATAACTCGTACAACGGATTAGCAATCCGCCGCTTTAGTCCACTCAGCCATCTCTCCCAATTTAAAAAGGATAATTCATATGCGACACGTGAAGTAAAGTAAAGATTGATAAAAGTATTTCCTTATCTTTATTCTATTATTCTATAAGATATTCTATAAGATATATAAAGATATAGACGAATTTTATCAATCATCAATTTCATTTAGATAATGATTCGAAACAAATATCTCCAATAGAAAGAGTACCTTTTTGATTTTGTCCGAAACGAAAAGTTCTTTCTTTTATTCCCGCGGCCTGGCCAGTACCTAGCCAGGCCGTTCCTTGTTTTGTTCCAATGAATCATAAATCAAATGGTTTATTTGATTTGAAAGCGAAAATACTTGTTATTGAGGCGGCTACAAGCCTATTATCATTCCTATGATAAGGGTGTTGTTTCTTATTATTCTTTGTTTTTCCTTTTATTGATTGACTCACTGGAATAAAAAAAAATATATTTTTCTATTATAATAGAAAAATATATTTCTTCAAAGGACATGTTTGAATACTTGAATCCACAAACAAAACAATATCATTTTTAACTCAATCCAATCAACCCCAATTCATAAGATTGTACAGTTGAATGAATAGGAAAGGGAGTAGCTTCAAAAAAGAAAAATAGAGCTCTGAATTCTTGTACAACTCAACTTGTTTTTATGTTCAGGCTTCAATGGCTCTTTCTTTTGGGCCGGGACTCTCGGTAATGACTCCCCGATAAAAGATATAATATAACTTGTTATTTAAATGAACCTTCTTCTCCTATTTTATCAAGCCTCCCTATCAGAGCACAACAAACAGGTTAGCACTCCGATTTTAATGATTCTGATCCTATCTTGATTACGCCTCACTCCCTTGTTCGACAAATAGTCCTTTCATATACAATAATCATATTGTAGCGGGTATAGTTTAGTGGTAAAAGCGCGATTCGTTCTATTAACAAGTGAAATAGATAAGGGATCTTTCGGTTTAATTCCTATTCTGATCAAAAACTTTATTTCTTAAAGGAGTTTAATCCCTTACCTCTCAATGCCACATTTGAGGAAGAATATACATTCTCGTGATTTGTATCCAAAAGTGAATTCTAAATTGAATAAAAAAAAATGGATTTCAAAAAATCCGATTTCGGATTATAGAATTGCGAAGCATAATTTTTTTTTTTTAGTTGGATCAACCCTTCCAACCGAATGGGTATAAGTAAAGGATCCATGGATGAAGATACAAAAGTCTATTTCTAATCGTAACTAGATCTTCCATTCTCCTTTTTAAGGGGAAGATTGAAGTCAAATAGCTAGTAAACGATGACTTTGGTTTACTAGAACCGTCGACGTATTGTTTCAGCTCGGTGGAAAAAAATTCTTTTCTTCAGGATTCTCGCAAGTAGAAATAGGGAACGAAGTAACTAGAAAGATTTGTGATAATTCCCCTCTTTCTAGAGGGATCATCTAGAAAGCAAGTCGCTTTGGATGCATTCAGACGAAAAGGCTGACATAGGTGTTATGGGGAAAATTTTTTATTTAAATTCGGATTTGATATGACTCCCTTTTCCCATACATCGTCCATTTTTTCTTTTTTTTGTAGTTTTGTTTACGTCTTAGGTTTTGGAATCCCATAAAGGAGCCGAATGAAACCAAAGTTTCATGTTCGGTTTTGAATTAGAGACGTTAAAAATGATGAATCGACGTCTACTATAACCCCTAGCCTTCCAAGCTAACGATGCGGGTTCGATTCCCGCTACCCGCTTCATATTAATTATTATGACACGTGCATCATCGATTTTGATAGGTCCCTAAAATCTTTCTTTCACACACAATCCTATTCTTTATATCCTAAGGATATAGGATAGTCAGAATGTGAAAGAGATCAGAATGAAAAGCGTCCATTGTCTAATGGATAGGACAGAGGTCTTCTAAACCTTTGGTATAGGTTCAAATCCTATTGGACGCAATTTATTTCCATCTATTTTTGTAGATTGCTATGTCAAGAAACATATTTTGAAAGATTCGAATTGGAGACATTTCTCAACGATTCGTCTTGTACTAAGAGAGATCCATTTCTCTATTTTTGTTCCTGAAGTAGAAACAGTTCTATCTGTTCCGGAATAGCTTCCTTCAAAAGGGCTTCCGCTTGCTCGGTAAATGTTTTTGTAGAAGATATAATTTCTTGTAACTGAGGTTTATTTGTTTTTAAGTAGGTACGTAACTGAACGAGAAATTTCTTTACCTGTCCAATTTCTAACGGATCAAGATATCCATTTGCTCCAGTATAAATAGTAACTATCTGTTCTTCCACCGTGAGAGGGGCTGATTGGGATT